AATCGTAAGCAAGAAGATTGTTTACGAAGAAACAACAGGAAAAATTCATATTCCGATATATAAGAGTTATATATGAATCGAGATAGTCTTTTATTTTCTTTTGAAAAAAGAAAAATGGATTTCATTGAAGTAATAAGACTATTCCAATTTGAATAATAGTTGAGAAAGAATCGCAATAAATGCAAAGATGGAACATCTTGGATCCGGTATTCAAGGAGTTGAACCAAGATTTCAAAATGGATAGGATAGGGTATTTCTATATGTGATAGATAATGTAAATGCAAAAATTTGTCTTCTAAAAAGGGAAATATGGAATGAATAGATCGTAAATTTTGAAACTTTGGTATTTCTTTTTCTTCCGGACAAGATAGTTGTCCTAGCGAGAATGGGATTTCTACAACGATTGCAAACCCCTCAGATAGAATCTGAGAATAAAACTCAGAATAAAAATGATTGCTGTGATCCAACAATCGATTTTGTTTAGGATGATTAACCGAATTAATCCAAAAATTCTGTTGATACATTCGAATAATTAAACGTTTCACAAGTAGTGAACTAAATTTCTTGTTATTACAACCAATAATTTCCACAGGTTCGGAACCATTTAATACATAATCGTGGGCAAATGCATAAATATATTCCTGAAAGAGAAGTGGGTAAACGAAGTATTGTTGACGAGATTTCCGTTTTTCTGAATACCCTTCGAATTTTGCCATTTGTATTTCTACTTGAATCAGAGAAAAAAAGCATTTCTCGATTTATCAAATGATCATACATAGTGCAATATGGTCAGAACAGGGTGTTACATTTTTTAAAACAAACCCTGAAAAGAAAGGGAGTCTAATCCATAGATCTTTTTCTGCTCCTTTTCTATCTAATTAGTTTATGTTTGTTCTAATTACAAAAAAGAACAAATCTTTTATTTTTGCAGGCCAATTGCTCTTTTGACTTTGGAATACAGTCTCTTTATCAATATACTGCTTCTTTTACACATTCAATTCATAACATTCCTTTTCAATCCATAATCAAGAATAATTAGGATTCCTAAAAAAAATTAAAGGGTCCACCGATAGGAAAACCCAACCTTTCCCCGCATTAGGCACTAATCCATTTTTAACGTCTAATTAGATCGGGAAATCATTTCAATTAAGAAGTTAAGCTCGTTGCTTTTTATTTTACCAGAATTAGAGCCAGGCTCTATCCATTTATTCACTAGACCCAGAAAATCAGAATTTTTTTAATAAAAAAAAGAAATTGATTTTATTACGACATGCTATTTTTTCCATTCATTACCTTTGAGGATCAGTCGTGGTCTTCTAGACTCTACCAAGAGTCTGGACGAATTTGTTGCTTCATCCAAATGTGTAAAAGATAATAGTCGCACTTAAAAGCCGAGTACTCTACCATTGAGTTAGCAACCCAGATAAAATAGGATCTTAGATACGATCGAAATCCAAAAATCGATGAAATTACACCGAACGCTCCTGGCAAAACATTGAATTAGCAACACATGAAAAGAAAGATTTTATCACCCATTAAAAACACTCAAATACCAAAATAAACAGATCGGTTAAATTTCACTAAGGTTAAAAAAGGAGCGGCCCCAGTCATAGTAGCAAAATTATTATTTTTTTAGCATTTAAATAGAAAAATCTTATATGAAAGTACATGCAAGCGGGGGGGCAACCCTATCATTTGAGCAAAGTGTAGACAGAAATAGCTAATATGCAGTGACGATAAAGAGACCTATCTAGCTACAAATTCTATTTGTTCAATAGACCTTTGTCAATAGAAATACAATGGTAAGAAAACCAATTAAATACAAAAAGGGAAATTAAATAAGGGCTTTTGTTGGATTGGCACGACATAAATGCAACAAAAAAATAGGACTAAAAAAGAGGCAAATTGTGTCTAAATAATTAAGGGATATTAATGACCCTCCCCTATTTTTTTATTTTTTATTTAGTTAGTTCTTCAATTAACTCAAAGTTCTTTCTTTATCTTTAAAGAATTCTGCTTTCCTTAAAATAGCATAAACAGTTCTTGTAGGTTGAGCACCTTTTTCAAGGAAATAGATAATAGCTGGAACATTTAAACAAGTTTGATTCTTTATCGGATCATAAAAACCAACTTTTTGAAGATCTCTTCCTTCTCTTCGAGATCGAACATCAATTGCAACGATTCGATAGACAGCTTATTGGGATAGATGTAGATAAACAATGCCCCCCCCTAGAAACGTATAAGAGGTTTTCTCCTCATACGGCTCAAGAAAATGATTCGAATTTCTATCTATAATACAAGTAATTAGACTATAACTTGGATTAATTTCCTTATAGAAGAAAAAACAAATTTCATTTATACTCATGACTCAAGTTGGCTAATTTTGACTGACAGAATTCAAAAGAGAAATCCCTCCAAATTTTTTTGAGTCGTCTCGAAACTCTTTTCTTTATTTCATCTCGAACAAATTGACTTTTATTCCTTATTCTGATCTAATTCTATTGTTGAGATGTTTGAAAATCATGTTTACTTGTTCTGGAATCCTTTATCTTTGATTTGTGAAATCCTTGGGTTTAGACATTACTTCGGGAATTCCTATTCTTTTTTCTTTCAAAAGAGTAGCAACATACCCCCTTTTTTTTCTTATTTCCTTCAATAAAGCATTTTCCTCTTCTAGAGAAATCAAATATGAACGATTGATTCTGATAGACTTTTAATCGAAAAAAAAAAAAAGTTTTCCAATCTTCCAAAATTAGACTTTTTCTTATTTTAACCTTTCAATTTCATTTCTATAGTAAGGATAGACTGACAAAGTTGGCCTAATTTATTAGTTTTCACTAACCCTAGATTCTTTCCCTTGATAAAAAATCAATTCTATTCTGTCTTCTCGAGCTCCATCGTGTACTATTTACTTACAAACAACCCAGCGCAAATTCGGTTCGGGGCAAATAGAACAGACTATGTCGAGCCAAGAGCATTTTCATTACTATGGAAAATGGTGGATAGCAAAATCCACAATCGATCATCTCCTTCAAGTCGCACGTTGCTTTCTACCACATCGTTTTAAACGAAGTTTTACCATAACATTCCTCTAATTTCATTGCAAAGTGGTATCGAGAATTGATCCAATATGGATGGAATCATGAATAGTCATTGGTTTTGTATACTAATTCAAACTTGCTATCTATGGAGAAATATGGATAAAAGAAATAAGTATTAATATTTATCGGGGAAGACTCTGCAAGGAACCAATTTATTTAAACCCATATTCTATCATATGAATGAAACATAAGGAATAAAATAGTTTGCTTAAGACTTATTTATTATTGAATTTCCATCCTCAACAGAGGAATCGAGATGATCAATCCTGAAATGAGAAGAATCTACTCTTCTCCAACAAATACACTATGCCAATAAAAAGATTAGCAGTTTTTTGTTAGTTATAAACTTTTCATAGTTCTTCGACTGGAATAACAGGAGTAACAAAAGAAAGAAAAAATAAAGTAAAAAAATTAGTGTAAAGTAAAATTAAGGTCTTTGCTTTTTACTTATAGCATTCTTTCTTTTAGGTAACAGAAAGAACTCCAAATTAAAAATAAGAAAAGTATGATTTTTTTTTGAATCCATTCTATTCTATCCAACGAACAGTTCTTACCTTATCCTTCCCGGAATGGATCATTCTGGATATTTAAAGAATCACAAATCGAAATCGTTTTCGCTTAACCAAAGAAAAGCCTTCCTTTTTTTTTTACTAATAAAACAACAAAACAAAAATCTATCTGTATCATAAAGGGATAGGTCTGATTTTTTATACAGTATTTTCCCTCATAAATTTTTGTTTTTTAATCAATTCCAAAGTCGAGTAGACAGAATATATGAATTTATCTCTAATCCTCGCATTCCATTGATTTGCAAATGGATATTTGCAAATCAGATAATGCCTAAAATAGAAAAATCGAGTCTCTATCCGTAGAATGGAAACCCCTTTTTCTTCACATTAGGTGTCAAATAAATGTATCCTATAAGAATTCCCACTTCATGGATATGGAACATAAAGTTTATCTAAAAAGTTCCAATTTCAAAACACATATTCAAAACACATACACATATGAGTAATGAGTAGTAGGAACATATCCTGAATGTGTCTGACAGACCCAAATTTGGAATGAATTGAATAATGAATAAAGATATTCAATTTGACTGGACTTGACACTTGATTTTGTTTTCTGAGAAAGAAAAAGAATCATCTAATCTAAGTCTAAGAGTTCATAAGAACTAATTATTCTCTTTAGTAAGCTTTTGTGTCGTGCAGGGCACAATACGATTCTATCTTTCGTTTCATGAAAAAAAAATCTGGGACGGAAGGATTCGAACCTCCGAATAACGGGACCAAAACCCGCTGCCTTACCACTTGGCCACGCCCCATTTCTTTTATGCGACACTAATAAACAGTATTTTTATTACTATATTATCCGTCAATCCCGCTTCAATTACCTAAAAAATGAGGGATATTTTCTTGCTAGGATTCTAAACATGCGGATAATATAGAATCCAAAAAATGCATTGATCATTACATGAAATTCTATTAAGATATTATATGAAAGTCGAATTTCTTCCATTCTCATTTGAGAATGCGAATACAAGGAGGTATTTTGTGTTTGGGAAAGTCCGAAGAAAAAAGGATTTTGAATCCACCTTTTCTTTTCCTTTTTCCCTTAAAAAAATAACTCAATCAAAATCCAATTATCTACTCTACAAGAACGAAATGCTTGTTATGCCTAATATACTTAGTTTAACCTCTATCTGTTTTAATTTTGGTCTTTATCCGACTAGTTTTTTCTTAGCTAAATTACCCGAAGCTTATGCCATTTTCAACCCAATCGTGGATGTTATGCCTGTCATACCTGTACTCTTTTTTCTATTAGCGTTTGTTTGGCAAGCTGCTGTAAGTTTTCGATGAAATCTTTACTATTATGTTCTGTCTGTCAAATTGAATGATGTATTCATTCCAAAAAAATGAAAAAGCCGAGAAGTCCTATATTATGAACTTTCTATTCTAAAATTCAAATTCTTCTACATTGAATGTATAGCTGCAACAATAAATTTGGATCAGCCTTTCTACCCCCTGCACCTACGTTGAGCAGGTACCTTTAGGTACCCACACAATACTTAAACTAATTTTGGATATTGATAAGACTGCTTATTATAAAGCAATTCTTGCAATTTTTTTTTAGAATTGATTTTTGCATTTTTTAGGTGTCAAAATAAAAAAAACCATCCTAGTGGATCTGTACGGTAAGGAAAAACGGGTAATCTATTCCTTAAAAAAAAATCTTGGAGATTATGTAATGCTTACTCTCAAACTCTTTGTTTATACAGTAGTGATATTCTTTGTTTCCCTCTTTATCTTTGGATTCTTATCTAATGACCCAGGACGTAATCCTGGACGTGAGGAGTAAAAATACAAAATTTTGGGGAATTTTTTCTTACAAATTGAATTTATTTCGTACATTTATCTATGAAAAAATCCGGGGGTTAGAATTCCTTACAATTCGAAAGTCCCAAACGATCCGAGGGGGCGGAAAGAGAGGGATTCGAACCCTCGGTACAAAAAAATTGTACAACGGATTAGCAATCCGCCGCTTTAGTCCACTCAGCCATCTCTCCCCGTTCAAAATCGAAAGGTTTTCGTGATATCACAGAGGCAAGAAATAACGATTACAAAAAATCCTTCCTTATTTTCATTTCAAAAGTGCATAAAAATTATATTGCCAATTCCATTTTAGTTATATTCTTTTTTCTTAATGTTAATAAAAAAAAGGAGACAATCAGATATATTTTCTCTTCAGCGGGCATTTCCGTATAGGACTTGTTAGAATAAAACAGGCAGGTTATAGAAAAAAAATTCTTAGCAAACCCACCATAAAATTAGAAAGAAAGATAAAGTAAGTGGACCTGACCCCTTGAATGATGCCTCTATCCGCTATTCTGATATATAAATTCGATGTGGATGAAATTGTTGTATAAGCGGATTTTTTGTATTTCCTTAGACTTAGACCGCGCAAGGCAAGAATTTTTCGCTATTTACGATTTCATATTCTTGTTACTAGACGTTCTATAGGAATAAGAAGAAATCGCAACTCTTTTCCGTTACACATAAAAATGGATTTCGAAAGTCCATTTTTCTTTTCAATATCTTTCTTTTTTTTTTTTTTAGAATCCTATTTTTGTTCTCCCACCCATGCAATAGAGAGCGAATGAGAAAAGAGGGGTTCTTTTTCCCTTAAAAGATAGGCTTTGAAATAGGAAGCATAGAATAATGCTGAATTCAAATGTTTATTTCTTTATTTCTATAGTATTAAGAAAAATGAATCTAATGAAATTCATAGATTTACCACGACTTCGGTTGTGACCCCATAGATAAAAATGCAAAATTTCTATCTTCGAGACCATTGAAAAAGGGCATTGAACGAGAAAGAAATCGTCCACAGATAATCAAACTATCATATGCCTTGGAAGTAATATGAGGTGCTCGGAAATGGTTGAAGTAATTGAATAGGAGGATCACTATGACTATAGCCCTTGGTAGAGTTACTAAAGAAGAAAATGATCTATTTGATATTATGGACGACTGGTTACGAAGGGACCGTTTCGTTTTTGTAGGATGGTCCGGCCTATTGCTCTTTCCTTGTGCTTATTTTGCTTTAGGGGGTTGGTTTACAGGGACTACTTTTGTAACTTCTTGGTATACCCATGGATTGGCTAGTTCCTATTTGGAAGGTTGCAATTTCTTAACGGCGGCAGTTTCCACCCCTGCCAATAGTTTAGCACACTCTTTGTTGCTACTATGGGGACCAGAAGCACAAGGAGATTTTACTCGTTGGTGTCAATTAGGCGGTCTGTGGACTTTTGTCGCTCTCCATGGGGCTTTTGCACTAATCGGTTTCATGTTACGTCAATTTGAACTTGCTCGGTCTGTTCAATTGCGGCCTTATAATGCAATTTCATTCTCTGGTCCAATCGCAGTTTTTGTTTCCGTATTCCTTATTTATCCACTGGGACAATCTGGTTGGTTCTTTGCACCGAGTTTTGGCGTAGCAGCTATATTTCGATTCATCCTTTTCTTCCAAGGATTTCATAATTGGACGTTGAACCCCTTTCATATGATGGGAGTTGCCGGAGTATTAGGTGCGGCTCTGCTATGCGCTATTCATGGGGCTACTGTAGAAAACACTCTATTCGAAGATGGTGATGGTGCAAATACCTTCCGAGCTTTTAACCCAACTCAAGCGGAAGAAACTTATTCAATGGTCACTGCTAACCGCTTTTGGTCCCAAATCTTTGGTGTTGCTTTTTCCAATAAACGTTGGTTACATTTCTTTATGCTATTTGTACCCGTCACCGGTTTATGGATGAGTGCTATTGGCGTAGTTGGCCTGGCTCTGAACCTACGTGCCTATGACTTCGTTTCCCAGGAAATCCGTGCAGCGGAAGATCCTG